TTCATATTCGCTTTTTATACAAAGCGAGAGAGGCTTGATTTAACTTAGGTTAATCTAGGCCATAGGCAGACCTACGTCAAGATAAAAACCCCTTGAAACACTCTGGTAGTGTTCCTGAATATCAATCCAAATAATCACTCAGAGCACATCGAGCCATCCTGCGGCCAAAAAATATGGCCGACTGGCGGATCTTTATATCCGTTAATGAAAGAGCCCAATGCAGAAAAATGCCTGTTGGGTCTTTAAAACAGTTCAGATCACTTTGATTAGAATCAGTTTGGTCTGTTTTACCGAGAAAGTCTACGGTTCGAGTCCGTATAGCCCTAGAACCCTATCCATTGCAAAATCCGAGTGCATGTTCGAAGTTACAATTCGAACACGAGTCGATTTTAAAACGCCAATGGAACCTAACCCCAAGAGAATCTAAGAATCCTTCCTATGCTTAGAGAATGACCGGCCATGGCCAAGCTAAAGTTTGAAAAACAACTCTCTTTAGTACGTTTCAGTGTACGTTTCAGTGACAAGCTTGGCAACAATCCAAAATCGGAATTTCTTCGTACACCTGTAACTCCACCTAGCAAAGGAAGTCTTTTCTTTCCGTATTCAAAAAATTGAAATTCCTACCCAAAATTCTCCTTTATTTTACTACTTTAACTACTTTAATAAAATAGTTAATAAAATAACTAAAATAACAACCTCGCAGTACAGAACACTGGGTTGCCCGGGATTCGAACCCGGAACTAGTCGGATGGAGTCGATAATGGTACCTTTTAAATAAGTAACAACCTCTCCCCAAGCCGTGCTTGCATTTTTCATTGCACACGGCTTTCCCTCTGTATACATCGAAAATTAAGTTCCCCATTAAACAAAAAGTATAAGACTTATACCCTTATTACAAGTCTATTTCAGAATAGAAATAAGGAAAAATTTTGTTCGTTCTTCATTATTGCTATTTATTAGATTCAATTCTAATCAAAATTTTCATTTACGCGCTTTTATAACCAATCATTCCTGATTGGCCAAATCATTGATACAAACAATATCTAAATACCAAACTCGTTTTTGATGGAACCTACGCGAAATAAAAGAAGCTCTTGGAAAGGTCAAGGAAAGAACTTGTTCTTCCGCCGTAAAGAATTCTTCGAATAATTCCAATCCGAATTTTGTCAAAAAAGCCCGTACAGTACTTTTGTGTTTGCGAGCTAAAGTTCTAGCACAAGAAAGTTGAAGTATATACTTTATTCGCGACAAAGTTTTTTTTTTTGAAGATCCGCTATAATAATGAGAAAGATTTCTAGATATACGCCCGAATCGGTCAATAATCTCAGAATCTGATAAATCGATCCAAATGGACTTACTAATAGGATGCCCTAATATATTACAAAATTTGGCTTTAGCCAAGGATGAAATCAGGGGAATCATTGGAATAATCGTATCAAACTTCTTAATAGGATGATCAATTACAAATGAAGTTTCTAACATTTTATTACGTATTGTTGAAGTCTTTCGCCGCACACTTGAAAAATAACCTAAAAAATCAAGGGAATAGTTTGCTAATTGGTTTATATTAATTCTTCGTGGTTGAGACCAAAGAGCAAAATAAGATTGCCAGAAATTGACAAAGTAATATTTCCATTTATGCATCAAAAGAGACGGACCTTTTGAAGCGAGAATTGCTTTTCCTTGATACCTAACATAATGCATGAAAGAGTCCTTGAACACCCATAGATTGGCTTCAAAAGCCCCGGGCAAGGTTTCGCTAAGATGCTCTATTTTTCCATAGAAATAGATTCGTTCAAGAAGCGTTCTAAAAGATGTTGAACGTAAATGAAACGATTGATTACGAAGAAAGACAAAGACGGATTCGTATTCATATATATGAAAATTATATAGGAAGAAGAAGAGTCTTTTATTTCTTTCTGAAAAAGAAGGACTGACTTTCTTTGAACTAAGACGACTATTCCAATTATGAAACTCGTGGATAAAGACTCTTAATAAATGCAAAGACGAAACATCTTTTAGCCAATAGCGAAGAGCTTGCACTATGATTTCGAGATGGATTGGGTAAGGTATTCTTATATCGAACACATAATTGAAATGTGAAATTTTGTCCTCTAAAAAAGAAAAAATAGAATGAATTGATTGTAAATTAGCAGATTTGACTATCTTTGTCCCTTTCTTTTGGCGCTTTTCTGGGGAAGATAGGAATCGGAGCGAAAATGGAATTTCCAGAATGACCGAAAATCCCTCGGATATCATTTGAAAATCAAAATTCTTATTGCGCCCCCAAAGGGGTTTTTGTTTAGAATCATTCAGAGAAAGAATCCAAAAATTTGGGTCATACATTCGAGTAATTAAACGTTTCACAATGAGTAAGCTGAATTGATTGGAATACCCTGCATTTTTTAACAAAGTGCATCTTGTTAAACCATAATCATGAGCAAGTGCATAAATATACTCTTGAAAGATAAGTGGATATAAAAAGTCATGTTTATCGAGCTCGAAAGAGCTTTGAAATTCCGCCATTTTGAATGCTATTTGAACCTTAAGGTAGAGGATTTTGGGAATTTTCAAATGATACAGAGTGCGATACAGTCAAAACAAGGTATTTTCGAATAAGATAAGGACGCGATACCTCGGATCCAGGTAAACTTATGAACGGATTCTCAATCCTCTCTTTATTCCATTTTCTTGAAGTTGTTTATATTCGTTCTAGGAGAAGAAGATGTTTAGAAATCCTTTATTTTTTCAACCCAATCGCTCTTTTGATTTTGGAAATTTTGTTATCAATCTACTCTTTCTTATACACACACAGCTCCATTCGGGAATGAAGAATGCTAATATTTAGGATTCATGAAAAAAAAAGAATCCGCTTCTCAGATAAGCCCTTACCCGTATTCAGGCACTAATATATTTTTAACATCAAATTAGATCGGGTAATCATTCAAATTAAGAATGGTAGTTCGTTGCTTTTTTGTTCCTTATACTTTCCTTAAATTAATTGAAGCCAGAAGGCTCTATCCATTTATTCATTTGACCCACCTTGAAATTGAATGCAGTTGACTCCCTTCCCAGAAGTTAAACAAAGTTTTATCCCGATCGGGAAAGAAGACAAAATTCTCAGAACTCTTGATTTTTACGACATGCTATTTTTTCCATTCATTCCTTTTTAGGATCAGTCGTGGTCTTCCAAACTTTACCGATGGTATGGATGAATTCATCGCTTCATCTAAATGTGTATAAAGATCCGAGTCGCACTTAAAAGCCGAGTACTCTACCGTTGAGTTAGCAACCCGAATTGAATAAAAAGTATATAGATAGAATCAGAATGAAAAAATGATTTGCCGAGCGAATCCCAACATAAAAACAGATTGTCGAATCGATTAAGAACAGAAAACGTAATAAATCAGATGAAAATACAAGAAATTTTCCGATCCAAGAAAAACCAGAAAAAATGCTAGATCCTTCCTTATGTCATTCTTCTTCACATTTTTAAGTAAACAGGCGTTTATCAAAGCACATCCAATGAACCCCTTTTTGAAAAAACCAAACGCATGAGACGGAACTAAAGAGATCCCTTTATAAAAAAAAAAAAGAGATCCCTTTATCACGCTATTATAGTTGTTCAATGCATTGTTGTCAATATAAAGATAAAGGTTCAGAAAAGAATAGAATATAATAGAAAAACATAAGAAATTCAGTTGAAAAATAAAAAAAATAAGGACTTAAGTTAGATTGGCACTACATAGATACAAAAAAGTTTAGCTAGGGGTCATAAAAAATAAGAAGTCTAAAAATATCTCGAATTTAGTCAATCAACAAATAAACAAAATAGAGAAACGTTCTAGTAAGTAAAGGGGTAGCATATCCCCCCTATTTCCTTAAATTAATTTAATTTGATTTGATTGGGGCAAAGTGCCTTAAACACCTCTGACTTCTTTAAAATGTCCCGAACAGTTTCTGTAGGCTGAGCCCCCCTTTCAAGAAAATATAGAATAGCAGGAACGTTTAAATACGTTTGATTCTTTATCGGATCATAAAAACCCACTTTGCGCAGATCTCTTCCGTCTCTTCGGGAGCGAACATCAATTGCAACGATTCGATAAGTCGCACATTGCTTTCTACCACAGCGTTTTAAACGAAGTTTAACCATAATATTCCTCTAATTTGCAATCTCTCTGGAATTGATTCCATTATGGACTCATGACTAGTCATTGGTTGAGTCGGTACATAGATATAACAATATAATTGCAGCTATTTTTCTTTTTATTTTGATAAATTAAATAAATGTTCGACTGCAAGATTGCTTCTCAAGATTGCTTCTATTAACTAGAGTCGTGATGGATCATTTTCTTTTTGTCTGCAGCTGTAGGGTTTTCAAACGGAGCAATGCCCCATGCCAAAATCCAAGATATAAAGTATTAACCTCGGTTTGTGGTTGTTCCGCCGCCTCATTCAGATTATCGCTAATAGTCACTTCAAAGTCTTTCCACGGAATACGATTTTTTAAGAACCGTTGGACTTTTTTATTCATCCACCTTTCCCCCTTTAGACGTCCCGAGTAGAAAGCTTTCAAAAAACTATTAGAATGCTCTTTCGAGTAGGGTGTGCAATGATCTCTATTGTAATGGCTGTTATACTCATAGGATTTTTGCTGATATTTTTTCAGATATTTTTTCTGAGGCTCGGACTCATACGATTTTGGCCGATGAGGACAGGCAGAATATTTTCGCTGATATTTTTTCAGATATTTTTTCCCATGAGGACAGAAAAGCCCAGTCTCGAGAGTCTCACGCGTTTGGGAGAAAAGCTTATCAGTTTCCAACCCAGGAAACCTCTTGCCATTTATCTTCTTATTTAGATTCTTGTTTTCGTTCGTTTTAGCGGAAGAGAGCGCACCATTACCGTCGAGTGACCCATTCCCGTCCTTCTTTATCGTGGCGGTCCGCCGAGATGCTTTATGTCCGTATCTTGAAAGGCATGGGCTCGAGTTATCCGAAAGACATGGGTTCGAGTTATCCGAAAGACATGGCTTCGAGTTATCTGAAAGACATGGCTTCGAGTTATCCGAAAGACATGGCTTCGAGTTATCCGAAAGACATGGGTTCGAGTTATCCGAAAGACATGGGTTCGAGTTATATGAAAGACATGGCTTCGAGTCATCATTGTACTCCGGTTCATCGATTGCCAAATCGATCATAGAGGTCCCGCTCTCATGAGCCATAAAAGACGATGTAGTAAAACAAAAAGGGTCTTTTCGTATCTTTCGAAGCCGAAACATATTCATATTTTGATTAGTCATATTTTGAATCATATTTTGATTAGTCATATTTTGATTACTATATTTTGATTACTATATTTCAATTTAAAATCTTTCAATTAAAAGGCCAATTCTTGATGCTCGGTTAATGATTGTCTGAATTTTACAATAATACTCTAAGGTATATCTCATCTCACTCTTTATTTTATTTTATTTATTTTACGATCTGAATGAGCAAACTGTCAACATCCAATTTGAATATGATATCTAATATGATATCTAATAAGGTATATCTCATCTCACTCTTTATTTTATTTATTTTACGATCTGAATGAGCAAACTGTCAACATCCAATTTGAATATGATGTCTACTAATGTATATCTCACTATCATTATTAGTGATAAATAGTGTCAATATCCATGCGGAAAACATGAATATGCCTTGGGACGAAAGGGATCGAACCTTCGATTACCGGGACCAAAACCCGTCGCCTTACCACTCGGCTACGCCCCATTGTCACGTTGATTTTTTTGATTCATTTGATGATTAATAGTATACTCCAAAGGAAAGATCTTTTGCCACTACCCGTGTCACACTGATTTTGTTTAGATGATTCATATTATATTATATTAAGAATAATATAATATATTAAGACAATAAATGCCTGCCCAAATCTTTCGTGACAATTTTACGCGAAGAGATGATAGAGAAGAAATAATAAGATTATAGAGATTCTAGGTTTGTGCTAGGAATTTTACCCGTGTAGGTACAGAAGTCAACTGAATTTATTGATCATTAGATAGAATGTAATTAAAATAGTAGATGAAAATATGATTTCTTCTATTCGCCTTTGAGAATTGGCGAATTTTTGATTGGGCCGGTTCAAAGAAAAAGAAGGATTTTTTGTCTACCTTACTTTCTTCCGTTTTCCTTATCTTAAGAACTCAATCAAATTGCAATTATCGTCAAGAACTAAATGTCTGCTATGCTTAATCTCTTTAGTTTGATCTGTATCTGTGTTAATTCTGCCCTTTATGCAACTAGTCTTTTCTTTGCCAAATTGCCCGAGGCCTATGCTTTTTTAAATCCAATCATAGATATTATGCCAGTCATACCCCTGTTCTTTTTTCTTTTAGCCTTTGTTTGGCAAGCTGCTGTAAGTTTTCGATAAGATATTTAATACTATCCTAGACTATCCTAGAAAATGTATGATTTCGTCGAGAAAAATTTCTAACGGTAGAAAAATGGACGATCTATTCTCTTTTCTAGTTTTTTCCAAACAAAAATCTTGGAGATTCTATAATGCTTACGCTCAAACTTTTAGTTTACACAGTAGTAATATTCTTTGTTTCGCTCTTCATCTTTGGATTCCTATCTAATGACCCAGGACGTAATCCGGGACGTGAAGAATAAATATTTTTTCATTGTTCTTAAGATTTTTTTCTCTCTTCCCCACATTTAACTATGACATATGAAAAGTGGGTTTGTGAAATTTGAAAGAAAAGAGACTAGCAAGTCATCGACGAAAACGGAAAGAGAGGGATTCGAACCCTCGGTACGAAGACCTCGTACAACGGATTAGCAATCCGCCGCTTTCGTCCACTCAGCCATCTCTCCCTATTGAAAAAGCTAATTATAATTATTAATATGTTACATTCCACCTGAAAAAAGGATTCAAAACCGTCTTTCTTTCTCCTTCGTTATTTTGAGAATCAAAATATGTAAAAGTTTTCTTAGCTTTTCTGTTTCAATAAAGTCAAAACTCAACAGATCATTTATAAATAAAACGAAAGATAAAGAACGAGGACGTCCTTGCTTTGATTTTCTTCGAAAGGCCCTTTTCTTTCCACGCCGGGGCCCGGTCACTACCGACTGGGCCTTTTTTGTTTCTATCAAATTCTAGCGAAATTTCTCTTATTTGATAAAAATAAAGACTTACGAGATTTTTTGACGATATTTTAAGCAAAACCAAAAATAAAACGGACTAGTTCCATTCTTCCTTGATAACTTTATGGAACTTAGTCTACCATGTCCTATTCATTATTTAGTCCTTTTTTAGTTACTTGACTCCTTTTCGCGAATAACGAAAATGAAACTTTAGACACTGCATTTTTTTGGTATGCTTTGATCGCTTTTGCTAAATTGTATCTAGCAACAATCTTCCCGCCCCAAAAAAGATAAGCCTTGGTATTTGGTATTTATTTTACTAAGCCCTCTTCGACTAATCTCCTCAACTTGA